CTAGGGTGATTCCCACCTTGAACCATTAGAGTATAAGCACTGTGAGAAGTCCACAGAAAGGAAAAGAGAAAAAAAGACCTAGCTCAATGGAAAGAACGCCCGGCTTGGGGGGTAACGAGATATATGTACTCCACCAATAATCAAATGCACCTTAGAAAGAACGCCCGGCAGGTGGGATAAAGGATAATATGATTACCACAGGAACCAAATGCAAGAAATAATTCAAGTCGATCTACCCCCACGATTTCCGCCCGTGACCATCAATGACAATTTACATTAAGAAATCAACTGATGGTGGTCTCTTACTGCATCGCAAATTTGTCTTGCAGACTAAGTGAGTCCTGGTATATGGATCTTTCATGCAGAACAATCCGGGGAATCAAGGATTATATAAGGGTTCAATCTGTATCCCATTGCACGAACCTTTAGAATGCAACAGCTTGAATGATATAATGAAAAATCAGGTGTTTGATCATATTTGCGTCATTAACATAAGTTAGATGATCGCATTAGTTTAATGATGATTTTACATATATGCATTTTGATATACATATTTATTTTGCTTGTCGAAAAAAAAAAAAAATTATTAAGCCAAGTTAACGAGCGTTTGATGGGAAAAGGCCTAGTTACAAAGAGGCAACGAGTTTGGTTAACAAACGTTTGATGGGAAAAAGTCTAGTTACAAACAAGTAACAAGTTTGGTTAACAAACGGTTGATGGGAAAAGGTCTAGTTACAGAGAAGTGACAAGTTTGGTTAACAAGCGTTTGAGGGAGAGTCAAGTTGGAGTTTGGGGCAGAGCCCGGCTAATAAATGTTTGAAGGGAGAGAGCCTAGTTGAGGGATGGGGCAGAGCCCGGACAAAGAATAGTTTATTAAGAATCCTAGTTTTGGGGACTAGGGGCAGGGGTTAAACTCCTCTTTCTTTGAGCGTTGGTAGGGGTTTAAACCCTCGTCTTCAGTTTACAAGACTAATGCTTTGTCATTTAAGCTATCAATGCAGTATTTGAGTATTTTATTTTCAAATAAGCCTAGATATGGTATCAGAAAAAGAAAAATAGAGAAATAAAAAACGGATGCAATTTGACCAATGATGATATAAGGGTTTTCAACTGGTATGCCTCCAATTCATGTTAAAATAATCACATCCGCTACTAGAAATCAGAAAAGGGTTTGACTAATCGGGCGGAATGTGAGGGATTGTTGGCGGGAGGTGTGAAGAATAGGTACTAGTAGGAGTACCAAGATTGAGGCGAGTAAAGCAACAACACCCCCAAGTTTATTTGGAATGGAGCGAAGAATAGCGTACGCGAAAAGAAAATACCATTCTGGTTTAATATGAGGTGGTGTAACTAAGGGGTTGGCTGGCGTAAAGTTTTCTGGGTCACCTAAAAGGTTAGGAGAGAAAAGAGAAATTAATATAAGAGCTGTGATAAGAACGGCGAACCCCACTAAATCTTTATAAGAGAAGTAGGGGTGGAATGAGATTTTATCAGGGGCGGAGTTTAAACCGGTGGGGTTGTTTGAGCCGGATTCATGAAGAAAGATTAGATGTACAATTGTAGCAGCCAAAACTACAAATGGAAATAAAAAGTGAAATGAGAAGAAGCGAGTAAGGGTGGCGTTATTGACTGAAAAATCTCCTCAGATTCATTGGACAAGTTCATTACCAATGTAGGGCACAGCTGAAAGAAGATTGGTAATAACTGTAGCGCCTCAAAAAGACATCTGTCCTCAAGGAAGGACATACCCTACGAAGGCTGTTATTATAACAAGGAGTAGCAACAGCACACCAACATATCATGTTTCTTTATAAAGGTATGAACCATAGTAAAGTCCTCGGCCGATGTGAAGATAAATACAGATGAAGAAGAAGGATGCTCCATTAGCATGGGTGTTGCGAATTAGTCACCCATAGTTTACATCTCGACAGATGTGTACGACTGAAGAGAATGCAGTGGAAATATCAGATGTGTAGTGTATAGCTAAAAATAGGCCTGTGAAAATTTGTGTAATTAAACATAGCCCTAATAACGAGCCAAAGTTTCATCAGGCTGAGATGTTGACGGGGGTAGGTAAATCAATTAGAGCATCATTCGCAATTTTGATTAAAGGATGAGTTTTTCGTAGGTTTGCCATTATTGTTCTTGTAGTTGAATACAACGGTGGTTTTTCAAATCATTAGTCTTGGTTAAAGCCCTAGTAAGAATTATGATTTATATCATTTATTTATGTTTATTTGGGTTAGTTTTAGGGTTGGCGTCAATTGCTTCAAATCCTTCTCCTTATTTTGCTGCTTTAGGCTTGGTTGTAGTAGCAGGAGTAGGTTGTATTGTGTTGGCAAATTCTGGGGGCTCATTCTTGTCTTTAATTTTATTTTTAATTTACTTAGGGGGCATGCTAGTGGTATTTGGGTATTCGGCGGCACTGGTAGCGGAACCTTTTCCAGAAGGGTGAGGAAATGTTTATGTGCTAGGTTCTACAATGTTCTACATGGCGGGCGTTGTTTTAATAGGTTTTATGTTAGGGGAAGATTGTTTTAACGGATCTTTAACCCTATGAAACAGTTATAGTAATTTTAACATTTTTCAAGGTGATATAGCAGGAGTGGCATTGTTGTATTCGCTTGGAGGTTGAGTCTTAGTAGTGGGGGCGGGGGCTTTATTACTAGCTCTTTTCGTTGTGCTTGAGTTGACGCGAGGCCTAAGTCGAGGGGTTTTACGTATGATTTAATATTAACATAAAGACTGCAACTATTAGGGTGATAAAGTATAGAGACAAGTATGTTTTAATAGCCCCTTTTTGTAGGTTATCAGTTATTTTGGTGAATGGCATATTTAATGAGATGGTTGCTTTGGGCCCCGTTTTTTCCAATCAAGTTTGATCCACTATTTGATTAGCGATAGTTTGCCCAAGTTGTAAAGTTAATTTTGGGGAAAATCGGTGGATGATTGCAGGATAAAAGCCTAGTATGTTAGAAAAATTATGGTAATTTAATTTAGGGTGTATTTTAAATTGTTTGGAGGTCATACGAGCGAGTTCTAGTGCAGACACAAGACCTAAGAGGGTGACTAGTAAAGCGGCTATTTTAATTTCTAAGGGCATTGATATAACAGGTGTTTTGAAGGGTAGGGTGTTTGTGAAAATTAATAAGCCTGCTATTATACTTCCTCATGCTAAGCGTTTTAATGGGTTTAGCACTATATTATTATTTTCATTAATAGGGGAGAAGGTATTAAACCGAGGGTTCCCTATTGATACGAAGTAGATGATTCGTAAGCTGTAAACTGCTGTGAATGAGGTTGCAATTAAGGTTAGAGTAAGGGCTCAGGCGTTTAAGTAAGATGTGTTAAGTGCTTCAATAATAGCATCTTTTGAGAAAAACCCTGCTAAAAAGGGCATACCTGTTAGTGCTAAGCTGCCGATAGTTATGCAAGAAGAGGTTATAGGGGTTAAGTGGTGTATGTTTCCTATTTTACGAATGTCCTGTTCATCATTTAAGGCGTGAATAATCGAACCTGAGCATAAAAATAGTATGGCTTTAAAAAATGCATGCGTGCAAATGTGTATGAAAGCAAGTTGAGGTTGACCAAGTCCGATAGTTACTATTATTAAACCAAGTTGACTTGATGTAGAGAAAGCAATAATTTTTTTGATATCATTTTGTGTAAGTGCGCAAGCGGCTGTGAACAGTGCTGTGATGGCCCCTAAACAAAGACATGTTGAAAGTGCAGTTTGGTTATTTTCTATTGCGGGACTTAGGCGAATTAGTAAAAAAATGCCTGCGACTACTATTGTACTAGAGTGAAGTAGTGCTGACACAGGGGTGGGGCCTTCTATCGCTGATGGCAATCAGGGGTGGAGCCCAAATTGTGCTGACTTTCCGGTTGCTGCTAAAATTAAACCAAATAAAGGGATGGTTATATCCATTTGTTTAGAAGTTATAAAAATTTGTTGAATTTCTCATGAATTTATGTTTGAAGCTACTCATGCTATTGCCAGAATTAGGCCGATATCACCAACTCGGTTATAAACTACTGCTTGGAGGGCAGCTGTGTTAGCATCATTTCGGCCGTATCATCAGCCGATTAATAGGAATGATATAATCCCTACCCCCTCCCAGCCAATGAATAGCTGGTATAAGTTGTTTGCTGTTACTAGGACAATTATGGCGATTAAAAAAATTAGTAGGTTTTTNAAAAAATAATTAATATAGATATCAGAGTGTATATACCATAAAGCAAACTCTAAAATGGATCAGGTTACATATAACGCAATAGGTGTAAAGATAACTGAGTAAAAATCAAACTTAAAACTAATGTTAATATCAAATAAAGCATTTGTTCAATTCCATGTAGTTGTAATTGTTTCTAACCCTTGATCAATGAAAATTATAAAAGGAAACAGTGCAATAAAGAATGCTATTTTTACAGCTGATTTAACTTTTTCTTGTGATCAGCTTGGGGCTAAAGAGGGCATATTTACGGTGTTGATAAGGGGGTAAAGTAAAATAATAAATAGTCAGAGTAGACTGGAAGTTAGTGCTAAAGGAGTCCCATTCATAGCTGCTACTTGGATTTGCACCAAGAGTTTTTGGTTCCTAAGACCAAGGGATAGCTATTATCCTTTAGAAGCTACGAGGGAGTCCTGGAGTTAAACCAAGAAGGCGAAAATTAGCAGTTATCGTTACAGTCGAGTCTCTCTCGGTGGATAAAAAGGTTTTAACTTCTATCTTCAGGATCACAACCTGATGTTTTAATTTAAACTATATCTACAAGTGGCTCAACCTGAAATTAATTCAGGTTTTATAATCAAAAGCAAAATAGGGGTAATGTGGAGTGCTATAAGCAAGTGTTCTCGTGTATAAGTTGAGTCTAACTCAAGAATATGTTTTGGAAGTGGCCCGCGCTGTGTTATTAAAAACATAAATAGTGAGTAACTAGCTGTAATTAAGGTTCCTAGCCCTGTAAAGATAAGGGTTCACGGGGATCAGTTGAATAAGGATAAGATGATAAATAATTCACCCATTAGATTTGGAAGTGGGGGGAGAGCGAGATTAGCGAGACTAGAAATGAATCATCAAGCTGTTGCTAGAGGAAAGATGACTTGTAGGCCTCGAGCTAGAATCATAGTCCGACTGTGCGTTCGTTCGTAGTTAGTATTAGCTAAACAGAATAGGGCAGATGAAGTTAGGCCATGAGCAATTATTAAAATTAGTGCTCCTGTAAAACCTCATGGTGTTTGAATAAGGATGCCTGCTGCTACTAAGCCTATATGACTGACAGAGGAGTAGGCAATTAAAGATTTTAGGTCTGTTTGTCGTAGACAAATAGATCCTGTTATGATTACACCTCAGAGAGCTAGTACGATAAAAGGATATGNTATTTCTTTTGAAAGGGGCTCTAAGACATTTATAATTCGTATTAATCCGTAACCACCTAATTTTAAAAGCACAGCAGCAAGTACCATAGATCCTGCGATAGGGGCTTCAACATGTGCTTTAGGTAGCCATAAGTGCAACCCATATAAAGGCATTTTAACTAAAAAAGCTAAAAGACAGCCTGCCCATCAGATTTTATCCGATGCGTGTAACAAGGCGGGTAAAGGTATATAATTTAAGGTGAAAAAAGATAAAGACCCTGTTGTATTTTGAAGGATTAATAATGCTACTAATAGGGGTAAAGATCCTGCCAAGGTGTAGAATAAAAAGTAAGTCCCTGCATTTAGACGCTCTATTTGGTTGCCTCATCGAGTGATGATGAGCAAGGTGGGGATTAATGTAGCTTCAAATATAATATAGAATATAATAACTTCTGTCACACTAAAAGCTAAGATCAAGAATATTTGGAGGGAGATTAATAAAGAGATGTAGATTCGTTGTCGAGTTATGGGTTCTGAAGAAATGTGTTTTTGGCTGGCTAAAATTATAAGGGGTAAAAGTCAGCAAGTTAAGATTAAGAGGGGAGTTGATAAAGAGTCTGTGGCCATATAAGAGTTAACAAAGTATCAGTTGTTTATTGTAGAAGAAATAAAGCAGCTAAAACTAAATAAGGCGATAACAAGACTGTACAAGAGAGAGGTTGACCAAACACTTCGGTGAGGTGTTAACCAGGTAGAAAATAGCAGTATAGTTGTAGGGATTAAAATTTTTAACATTGCAATAAGTTAAGGGTGCTTAATCGGTCTGAGCCGTGTGTTCGTGCGGTCGCAACTAGTAAGGCGAGGCCCACACTAGCTTCACAAGCTGAGAAGGCCAAGAGGAGTAAAGGAGAAACTGAGAAATTAGTAGAATTTAGTTGTATTAATCAGAGAGTTAGGGCAACAAAGAGGGATAGCATTATCCCTTCTAAGCATAACAGCGCAGAGAGAAGATGTGTACGGTGAAATGTTAGCCCAGTAAGCCCTAGAGTAAATATTGAAATGAAGATGAGTAATATGATGTTCATTAGGTTAATTATGGGCTTTAACCATAAGCTTTTGAGTCGAAATCAAATGTTTTTTTAAACTAATTACCTATTCTGCTCACTCTAAGGCCCCTTGTGTTCATTCGTAAGCTAGTCCGAGTGTCAAAAGGGCGAGGACACAAGATGTCCAGATAAATGAGATAAGGGGGTTAGGGAGGTGGTCCCCCCAGGGGAGGGGGAGAAGTAAAGCGATTTCTAAATCAAACAAGATAAAAAGAATAGCAATTAAAAAAAATCGTATGGAAAAAGGAAGTCGTGCTGAGCCAACAGGATCAAAGCCGCACTCGTAGGGAGATGTTTTTTCATAATCAGGGTTTATTAAAGGGAGTCAAAAAGACACAAAAGCAAGAATGACTGAGATTATTGAAAATATAGCCAATACAACTGTGATTATATTCATTATCTTGCCCTGGATTTCAACCAGGTCTGAATGATTGGAAGTCATTAGTACTGAATCATACTAGAAAGATATGAGCCTCATCAATAGATTGAGATATAAAGGAAAAGTCATACAACATCTACGAAGTGCCAGTATCAAGCGGCGGCTTCGAAGCCAAAATGATGTTCTGATGTAAAATGAAACTTAATTTGTCGTAGGAGACAAACAGCTAGGAAAGAAGAACCGATAATAACGTGCAGACCATGAAAGCCTGTAGCTACGAAGAATGTTGAACCGTACACGCCGTCTGCAATTGTAAAAGGGGCTTCATAATACTCTATTGCTTGTAAAAATGTGAAATAGAAACCCAGGATAATAGTTAAGGTTAATGCTTGAATAGTCTGTTTTCGCTGACCTTCTATGATACTGTGATGTGCTCATGTTACTGTAACACCTGAAGCGAGAAGTACAGCAGTATTTAAAAGAGGTACCTCAAATGGGTCTAATGTTAATACTCCAGTAGGAGGTCAGCACCCGCCTAGTTCTGGAGTAGGTGCCAAACTTGAGTGATAGAAGGCTCAGAAAAATCCCAAGAAAAAGAAGACTTCGGATGTAATAAATAAGATTATGCCGTAGCGAAGGCCTTTTTGAACAGGGGGTGTATGGTGGCCTTGAAATGTTCCCTCTCGGATAATGTCTCGTCATCATTGGTATATTGTTAATAGCGTAAGAATTAACCCAAGGGTTAAAAGAATGATGGAATGGAAGTGTATTCAAATTGCTAAGCCAGAGGTTATTAGTAGGGCGGCGATTGCACCTGTTAGGGGTCACGGGCTGGGGTCAACTATGTGGTATGCATGTGCTTGATGGGCCATTAAACGTTTTCTTGTAAATAAAGGCTTAAAAGTAGTACGAAAACGTATGCCTGAATTATAGCGACAGCTACTTCTAAGATAGTTAAAAGGAATAGAAGAGCTGTTGTTACTAATGCGACGGTAGGCAGCAGAGATATAAGAACGAAGGCTCCGGTGGCGATAAGTTGAATTAAGAGATGCCCTGCTGTGAGATTGGCTGTAAGTCGCACAGCAAGAGCTAGTGGTCGAATAAATAAGCTGATAGTTTCGATAATAATTAGTACAGGAATGAGTAAGACTGGTGTCCCTTCTGGTAGTAAATGGCCTAGTGCATGAGTGGGCTGGTTTCGTAGCCCGATAATTACTGTAGCCAATCAAATTGGAACTGCGAGTGCTAGGTTGTGGGATAGTTGTGTTGTAGGTGTGTATGTATATGGAAGTAAGCCTAATATGTTAATAGTAATAAGGAAAAGCATTAATGATGTGAGTAGGAGGGCTCATTTATGGCCCCCTAAGCTTATAGGTACCATAATTTGTTTGGTAAAATTATTGATGAACCATTTTTGTAAAGTAATAAAGCGATTATTTTGTCAACGAGGGCCTGGATTTGGTAAGAGTACTCAAGGTAATAATAAAGCTAAAATTACTAAAGGGATACCTAAAAGGGTGGGACTAATAAATTGATTAAAAAAGCTTACTGTCATGGTCAGTTTCAGAATTTTGTTTCTGTGACAACTAGATTTCGTAGACCCGGGTCATTTGGGCACTTGTGCGCCAAAATTTTAGGGGGCAGGATGATCAAAAAAATTATTCAGGCAAAAAAGAGGATAGCAAATCAAGGGGCGGGGTTTAATTGAGGCATTTCGCTAGGGGTGGACGGGAGCCACCAGTTTTTAGCTTAAAAGGCTAACGCTTGTCCCTATTTAGCTTCTTAGCGAGGCGTCTTCAAGTATTAAAGAGGATCAATTTTCGAAATGTTCAAGGGGGACGGCTTCGACAATAATAGGCATAAAACTATGATTTGCCCCACAAATCTCAGAACATTGCCCGAAAAAGATTCCGGGCCGCGAGATAATAAATGCTGTTTGATTTAATCGTCCTGGGACTGCGTCTATTTTTACTCCAAGGCTTGGTACTGCCCAAGAGTGTAACACATCATCAGCAGAAACTAAGACCCGAATAGGGGACTCGATAGGAATCACCATTCGGTGATCTGTTTCTAAGAGTCGGAATTGACCAGGGGTTAGGTCTTGTGTAGGAACCATATATGAGTCAAATATTAGGGCTTCATAATCTGTATATTCGTAGCTTCAATACCATTGATGGCCAATTGTTTTAATTGTAAGATGAGGGTCATTAATCTCATCTATTAAGTATAGAATCCGGAGTGATGGGAGAGCAATAAGAATTAAAATTATCGCTGGGAGTAGAGTTCAAATAATTTCAATTTCTTGGGAATCAAGAATGAATTTATTTGTTATGCTTGTGGTTACCATAGCTACAATGATGTATAGAACAAGTGTACTGATTAAGAATACAATCATTAATGCATGATCATGAAAGTGAAGAAGTTCTTCTATTACAGGAGAAGCTGCATCTTGAAATCCTAATTGGGAGGGGTGGGCCATGATTAAGACCCGTGGGGTTTTAACCCACAATTTTGTCTTGACAAGACAAGGTATTATTTTTACTAGGGCCTCATAAAGAAAGTGACAGAGCGGTTATGTGCTTGGCTTGAAACCAAAGTACGGAGGTTCAATTCCTTCTTTTCTCGTTTATTAGTTGTATGGGTGTTGAATTTGCACGAAGGCGGGCTCTTCGAAGGTGTGGTAGGGAGGAGGGCAGCCGTGAAGTCATTCGATATTTGTTTGGGTTAATTCCACTGAAAGGACTTCGCGTTTGGCTGCAAATGCTTCTCAGATAATAAATAAGAATATAATAACAGCGACCAAAGAGATCAAAGAGCCGATAGAAGAAACTGTGTTTCAAATGGTGTAAGCATCTGGGTAGTCAGAGTACCGGCGAGGTATCCCAGCTAAACCTAAGAAGTGTTGAGGAAAGAATGTTAAATTGACCCCTAAAAATATAATCCCGAAATGGATTTTAGCTCATGTTTCATGAAGAGTGTATCCTGAGAATAAAGGGAATCAGTGGACAAATGCAGCGATAATAGCAAAGACTGCTCCCATGGACAGTACGTAGTGGAAGTGAGCTACAACATAGTACGTGTCGTGAAGAACAATATCAAGAGATGAATTGGCTAGGACAATACCTGTAAGGCCTCCCACTGTGAAAAGAAAAATAAAGCCTAATGCTCAAAGAAGGGGTGTTTCCCATTTAATAGAGCCCCCATGAAGGGTGGCTAGTCAACTAAAAACTTTTACCCCGGTCGGGATGGCGATGATTATAGTTGCTGAAGTAAAATATGCTCGTGTGTCAACATCTATACCTACTGTAAATATGTGGTGGGCCCAGACAATAAAGCCTAATAGTCCAATAGCCATTATGGCTCAAACTATACCCATATAACCAAAAGGTTCCTTTTTGCCTGCGTAGTATGCTACAATATGGGAGATCATGCCAAAACCTGGTAAGATCAAAATGTAAACTTCCGGGTGACCAAAGAATCAGAATAAGTGCTGGTAAAGGATGGGATCTCCTCCTCCTGCCGGATCAAAGAAAGTAGTGTTTAAATTTCGGTCAGTTAGCAACATTGTAATACCTGCAGCTAGCACAGGTAACGATAGCAGTAGTAAAACAGCTGTAATCATCACTGCTCACACAAAGAGGGGTGTTTGATATTGTGAAATAGTTGGCGGTTTTATGTTAATAATTGTTGTGATAAAATTGATTGCGCCTAAAATTGAAGAAATTCCTGCCAAATGAAGAGAGAAGATTGTTAAATCGACTGATGCTCCAGCATGCGCCATATTCCCGGCTAGTGGGGGATATACAGTTCAGCCTGTACCCGCTCCTGCTTCAACCCCTGAAGAGGCTAGCAAGAGAAGAAAAGAAGGGGGTAAGAGCCAAAAGCTTATGTTATTCATACGAGGAAAAGCTATATCAGGGGCTCCAATTATTAAGGGAACTAGTCAGTTACCGAAGCCTCCAATCATAATTGGTATAACCATAAAAAAGATTATTACGAATGCATGTGCTGTAACGATAACATTATAAATCTGATCGTCTCCTAGAAGAGACCCGGGCTGGCTTAGTTCAGCACGAATTAAAAGGCTTAAAGCCGTGCCGACCATGCCGGCTCAGGCACCAAAGATTAAATAAAGGGTACCGATGTCTTTGTGGTTAGTAGAAAAGAATCAACGAGTGATTGTCACAGGTAGGATGGCTGAGAATAAGCGGCGGACTGTAGATCCGCATACAGAGGTTTGAGCCCTCTTCTTATCAAAGTTCCGAGGTGTAAGCATATATGATTGCAAATCATAAGTAGCAGGCTAACGTCTGCCGGGGCTTTCCCCCGCCTATTTAGCTCCGGCTAGGCGGGGGAAAGGTAGGCGGATGCCCTCTGGTTTGAGCGCTTAACTGTTAATTAAGAATTTGTAGGATCGAGGCCTACCCGTCTAGTAGGGCTTTAGCTTAATTAAAGTGTCTGCTTTGCATGCAGAAGATGTGGGTTAATGACCTGTAAGTCTTATAAGGGTTAAGAGATTTTAACTCATATTTAAAGCTTTGAAGGTTTTTGGTTTGATTAACCTAAACCCTTAGGGTAAAATTGTTATAATTAATGGTGATAGGGGGAGTATACAAGTAGTTAAGATCACAGAGGTTGTGGTTAAAGTTTTTACATCTGTATCTTTTTGTCGTCATGGTAATACATTTGTTGAAGTATTAGGGGAAGTTGTTAAGGTTATAGCATAAGACAATCGAAGATAAAAATATAGGCTTAGTAAAGCTGACAAGGCTGCGATTGTTGCAATGAGGGTTAGATGTTGTTTTGTTAATTCTATAATAATCATCCATTTAGGTAGAAAGCCGGTGAGAGGGGGGAGACCTCCTAATGAGAATAGAATCAGAGGGGTGATTGCAGTGAGTGTTGGGTTTTTTGCTCATGAGGTTGTCAAAAAACTGATATTAGTTGATTTACTAATTTTAAAAATAGTAAAAATTGAATAAGTTATTACAATATAGATAAAGAGTGTAATTAAAGTTAGAGGGGGCAAGAAAGTTAAGACTAGTACTATTCACCCAAGGTGGGCGATAGAAGAGTAGGCTAATAGTTTTCGTAATTGTGTTTGGTTTAGTCCTCCTCAGCCACCTACTATAATGGATATCAGCCCTAAAATAATAAGTAAATAAGGGTTATTATTGATTTGGTAAAGAAGTGCTAAGGGAGCTAGCTTTTGTCAGGTGGCAAGGATAAGCCCTATATTTAAGTTTAGTCCTTGTATAGTATCTGGCAACCATGCATGTATGGGTGCTAACCCTAATTTAAGTGCTAGTGCAATTGTAGCAATAGTTAGAGGCAGCGGGTGGTTTAACTGAGAAATTTCTCATTGTCCTGTGAGTCAAGCATTAATTATGCCTGCAAATAGAAGAGTTGCAGCTGCAGCTGCTTGGACCAAAAAGTATTTGGTGGTTGCTTCGATAGCACGGGGGTGATGTTGTTGTGCTATTAAAGGAATAATAACGAGAGTGTTAATTTCTAATCCTATTCAGGCCAGGAGTCAGTGAGTACTGGTAAAAGTAATAGTCGTTCCTAAGCCTAAAGCTAGTAGTAAAGTGGCAGTAATATAGGGGCTCATTAGTAAGGGAAGGAGTGTTAACCAACATATTTGGGGTATGGGCCCAAAAGCTTAATTTAGCTGACCTTACTAGGAAATGGTGTAGTGGAGGCACTAAGGGTTTTGATCCCTTCAGTAGAGGCTCGAATCCTCTTTTTCTAAGGAGTTGGAGGGGTTTTCGCCCTCATTATTTACTCTATCACAGTAACCCTTTTTCAGGCACAGCTCCTTTTAGATTTGAGGGGGCAGTCCCAATAAGGCAAGGGGTATAGCAAAATGTCATAGCACAAGGGCTATAGTTAAGGGGAGAAAGTTTTTTCAAATTAAGTATATTAGCTGATCGTAACGGAATCGGGGGTATGAAGCTCGGACCCATAAAAAAATTGAAGTAAGAATTGTTGTTTTGAGTATGAGAATCATTGAGGAAAGCTCTGGGAGGAAGTAGTGTAATGATGTTCCTAAAAATAAAATGGCGGATAGTGTGTTTATTAGGATAATATTTGCATATTCTGCCAAAAAGAAGAGTGCAAAGGGCCCTCCTGCATACTCAACATTAAAACCGGATACAAGTTCTGATTCTCCTTCTGTTAAGTCAAAAGGGGCTCGATTTGTTTCAGCTAGTGTAGAAATATACCATATTGCGGCTAAGGGCCAGGTTGGAAAGATTAGTCAGATGGTCTCTTGGGCAATGGTGAAGGTTTGTAATGAGAAACCTCCGGTGAGAATGATAGTGCTTAAAAGAATTAGTCCCAAGCTTACTTCGTAAGAAATTGTTTGGGCTACGGCTCGTATTGCTCCAATAAGGGCATATTTTGAGTTTGATGCTCACCCAGAGCCTAAGATTGAGTAGACTGCTAAACTAGAAAAGGCCAAGATAAATAAGATGCTTAAGTTTAAATCAGCAAGGGGGAGGGGAAGGGGTATCGGGAGCCACATGGAAAGAGCCAAAGTTAAAGCAATGATGGGTATAATTAAGAACAGAAAGGGGGAGGAAGTAGAGGGCCAGATTGGTTCTTTTATAAATAGTTTTACACCATCTGCAATGGGTTGAACTATACCGTAGGGTCCTTCTAAGTTAGGCCCTTTTCGGTTTTGTATATAGCTTAATAGTTTTCGTTCGATTAATGTCAGGAGTGCTACTGCTAAGAGTACAAAAATTGCGATGATTAAAGGATTAATAATGAGTAATATAGTGTTAATAATCATAGTTAAGGAGAGGATTTGAACCTCTTTATAAAGGGCTTAGGTCTTTTGCAATATCCGGAATCTGCCACCCCAACAAGGTAATTAAGGGTTATTTACCCTTTTGATTTATGTCCTTTACCTAATTTAGTTGTCTTCATTAGATAAGGGGAAGGCTTAATTAAATTATTGGCCTTCTTTATTCAATCCTTTCGTACTAGAATAAAGCATTTCATAGATAGAAACTGACCTGGATTACTCCGGTCTGAACTCAGATCACGTAGGACTTTAATCGTTGAACAAACGAACCCTTAATAGCGGCTGCACCATTAGGATGTCCTGATCCAACATCGAGGTCGTAAACCCTCTTGTCGATATGAGCTCTAAAAGAGGATTGCGCTGTTATCCCTAGGGTAACTCTGTCCGTTGATCGGCTTTAGCCGGATCTAAGTGGTCAGAAATACTGTTTTTTAGGATTGTTATCCTTAAATTAAAAGGAATGTCTTTATTCCTCATGGAGGTTTTGTTTTACTCCGTGGTCGCCCCAACCAAAAACACTTGGACAGTTTTCAATTGATTTTATTTTTTAAATTATATAAAGTAACATGTTCTGTTCTTGCGTTTTAAGCTCCATAGGGTCTTCTCGTCTTATGTTTAAATCCCCGCTTCTGCACGGGGGGATCAATTTCATTGATAGGAAAAAGGAGACAGCTAAGCCCTCGTTATGCCATTCATACAGGTCTTCATTTAAAAGACAAGTGATTGCGCTACCTTTGCACGGTCAAAATACCGCGGCCGTTAAAAATTTAATCACGGGGCAGGCGGGACTTCTTATATTATTATATCAAGAAGCGATGTTTTTGGTAAACAGGCGAGGCTTATAAAATATTTGCCGAGTTCCTTCTTTTTCTTTTTATCTTTCCTTTAAATAGCACACCAGTGTAGGCTTAACGGTATGTAAATGCAAAGTTTTCTAGTTCTCTGTTTGTATTTCATTTCCCTCTTGGTTTGGGGCCGGTAATTGTCGGGGGTTTATCCGTTCCGACTTACATGGATGCCAGGAGAGAGGTATCTCTCATTACTCATATTAGCATTATTACTTTCATTATTTAATGGAATAGCCTGTTAATTGAAGGGGAATATGATTTTAATGATCGTTATTAAAAGATTTAGTGTATTTAAGCTTTGACGCTTTTTAAGATGGCTGCTTTTAGGCCCACTTAGACACTAGCTTTAAATGATTGTGTTCATTATCCTTCTCATAAGATTGTACTCTTGTTCATAAGGGCTGGACCCCTTATGAATAACTCTTTTCTTTTCTTGTATTGAGGTGTTATAATGCTTAGTTTTAACTTGAGAAAAGAAAAGGCTAAACTTTTATTTATTTCTCAGGCAACCAGCTATAACTAAGTTCGGTAGGTTTGTCACCTCTACTCAAGGGTCTTCACACTCTTTTGCTACAGAGACGTGTTTGCCCTATTTACAAGGCTGCCCTGGAGTAGCTCACTTAGTTTCGGGGTGTTAAACTAGAAATCTTTTTGCTTAGTATGGACTTGCTAATTCATGATGCAAAAGGTACGAGATTTTGTCTCTGCTTTTTGTTGCTTTACTGGTTTATTTCATTTCTCTTTCAGCGTTCCCTTGCGGTACTTTTTCTATAGCTTCATGCTTTCCTTTCTATCGCCTATACTAAGGTGTGTAAAATGATTTGTTTAATGTTTTTGGTATATTAAGATATATTTATATTTTAGTGTTATATTTAATGGAAGAGCTAGCTTTTAGGCATCAGAATGACTCGACTTGCACGGGTATTTTCTCAGTGTAAAAGAGATGCTTTAGCTGTTTTAGCTACAATCTGGTTTAGCCAAGTACACCTTCCGGTATACTTACCATGTTACGACTTGCCTCCCTTTTGTTTAAATAATAGTATTATGAATAGATTAGGGTGTTTAGGGAGAGTGACGGGCGGTGTGTGCGTGCTTCAGGGCCAGTTTCAGCTGAGCTCTCTATTCTCTGCTTACTGCTAAATCCTCCTTTAATGTGCTGTTTCATGGCAATTTCCGTTTATTCTGAAGTAGAAAATGTAGCCCATTTCTTTCCTTCTTATATGCTACACCTCGACCTGGCGTTTTGGATAATATCAATCTTGCTTACTAATCATCCTTCACAGGGTAAGCTGACGACGGCGGTATATAGGCGGGAGGAACAAAAGAAGGTGAGGTTTAACGGGGGTTGTCGGTTATAGAACAGGCTCCTCTAGGTGGGTCTAAAGCACCGCCAAGTCCTTTAGGTTTTAAGCTTATGCTTGTAGTCCCTTGGCGGTTAGATGTTGTAGTTATCTAACAAAGTTTAAGGCTGTGCATAGTGGGGTATCTAATCCCAGTTTGTGACACAGCTTTCGTGTAATCAGGTAAGTTAAAGTTACTTTCGTAAGGGTTGTTCTTGCTCCCGGCAACGTATAACAGTCATGGAAGCATTCCACTTTAGTTTAGTTATTCCTTAATCACGCTTTACGCCGGTGGTTATCAATTTGAGCCTCTCGTATAACCGCGGCGGCTGGCACGAGTTTAGCCGGCTCTATTAGTCGTAACTAAGTCAAGTTTTCACTTATAGCTTAATGTTTATCACTGCTGAATTCCCTTAGGGGTGTGGCTTAACATGGTGTCTTGGGCTAAGTAGGGTTGTGCCTGATACCATCTCCTCGTTCTCAAGAAGAGAGTTTAAGGGTATTTTCACGGGAATGCTGAAACTTGCATGTGTAATTTTGACTAAAATTGACAGCGAAGTCAGGACCAAGCTTTTGTGTCTACGAAACCTTTCTAGGGTTTATCTTAACAACTTCAGTGTTATGCTTTAGTTAAGCTACGTTAACTTTTGCACTGTTGTAATACTATAATATACGCTTTTTTAGAAGAAAATCTTCAGTACAATCGAGAGTTTTCTGTTTATGGTGATTCACAAGTTTGATAGTCATGTCAGGGGCGCTTAAAATTGTGTTCAACGTGTAATACTGTAATAAACGCTTTTTTAGAAGAAAATCTTCAGTACAATCGAGAGTTTTCTGTTTATGGTGATTCACAAGTTTGATAGTCATGTCAGGGGCGCTTAAAATTGTGTTCAACGTGTAATACTGTAATAAACGCTTTTTTAAAGAAGAAAATCTACAGTACAATCGAGAATTTTCTGTCATGATGATTTACAAGTTTGATAGTCATGTCAGGAGTGTTGAGAAGAGATGTTCATAGATTGAAGCAATATAATACTTATTTTTGGAAAATACCCTACAATATAATATAATACACACTTTTTAGAAGATACCCCACAATACAATCGAGAGTTTCCTGTTTCCGGGGGGTTTACAGGTTTAATAGCTACGTCAGGAGTGTTGGGGGGGTAGGGGGGGTTTAACGCGAAAAAACACCCCAGGGCAACACATGGAAATATTAGGAGTTAAAAATCGTACTATTATGCTCTTGATATCAGTTATGCTACTCTTTTAAGAATACTTTTAAAACACTGCACATATTCTATCCAAATC